ATAATTTTTTCTCGAATAAATCATGAATTTTCTAGGATATTATTAAGGATCTCATCGAAAACTTACAGCAGCTTGCCAAACAAAGGCTAAGAGAAAAAAGAATAGAGGTATGACTGGCATAATATCTACGATTGGATTCAAAAAAGCATAGGCCTCGGGCAATTTGCCGAAGAAAAAACTACTCGAATAAAGGGTCGAATTAAGACAGATACCGAGCAAACTAAAGGTATTAAGCATAACAGACTTTTTGTTCTTGGAGATAATTGCATTTTGATTGAGTTATTTATATAAGGAAAAGGAAAGTAAGTAAGGTAAACAAAAAATCCTTCTTTTTCTTTGAACCCACCCAATCAAAAATCCTCCTTTTCTCAAAGGAGAATCAAAAAAATCATATTTTCATACAATATCTTAATTGAATTATATGTAATGATCAATAAATTAAGTTGAATTCTATATCTACACATACCAAAAACATAGAAAAATCTGAATACCAATCTAATCGATTCTATAGATATTTGGGCTAGAGTTGACAAACAAACAAAACCAGCAATATACTTTATTAGTATCGCATAGAAATCTAAATGGGGCGTGGCCAAGTGGTAAGGCAACGGGTTTTGGTCCCGCTATTCGGAGGTTCGAATCCTTCCGTCCCAGAACATATATATTCTCTGACAATATAGATTGCTTTTTTAACAATGTTCTGTTTAAAATCGAAATGTTAGCTGGAATGGGATTGTTGTTTCTTATTTTTTTCTTCGATGAATCGTTTTTTTTTTTTTCAAAAAAATGAATCGAGATGCGAAAGAATCCATATTCCCTATCTCGTATTCTCTACCCCCTAAATTAGCCTAATTAGATTCAATTTTCTTTTTTGTGGATTTCTTGACTTTTCGCCAAGAGGGGGTTTTTGGTACTAATTCAATTCACTAAGTCTCTTAATTCTTAATCAATGAGGTAGGCTAAAATAGAAAAAAGGAGTAAAAACTGGACTTAATCTGGGCTTGTTTGGCTTTGTGCCCAGACAGCTCGCATTTCGTAAAAATAAAAAAGACTAGGACATCCCCTTCTTTTGATTTATGCTGCATCAGTCCCATAGAATGGGGTAGATAGGAGTTAATCAGTGATGGGAAGGCGTTCATTTCAATATCTATAAACGGTGACAATTGCTCAGTCTATTTGATCGAATTGATAGATACGAAACCCTCCCCATTCTTTGGATTTTATCAATCAGATGAAAAAAAAAAAAAGACTTATCTTTTTTCCTAAGATGATCAAAAGTTATTTTTAACTATCAAATTTTCTTGGAATAATGATGTCGAGAGGGGAACTTTCGAAATTTATTCGAAATTTCGAAAGAGAAATAGTTTTAATCATTCCTTAGAAGCTTTAGAAGCTGAATCTTTCTCTCCTATTAAGTCACGTGAAAATGCAGAATCAAAAAGAATTCGTTTGTTCGTCTTATTTATTATATGGGGTCTTACTAAGACTTCTTCAGAAAAATATTTCTCCACCTATATCTATAGTATTATTTATATCTATATACTATAGATATAGAAGATATAGAAAATACTTTAGATTATGGTGTTTATACATCAGCCCAACCAATGACTATTCATGATTCCATAATTGAATCAATTCCATACCGGTTCTTAGAGGAATGTTATGGTAAAACTTCGTTTGAAACGATGTGGTAGAAAGCAACGTGCGACTTGAAGGACACGATCCGTTGTGGATTTGTACATCCACCATTTTTTGTAGGAATGAAGGTGCTCTTAGCTCGACATCATTGGTTCTGTTTCACTAGAACCCCTCGTTTTTTGTTGTCTTGGAATGTAAATAGTCCATGATGGAGCTCGAGTAGAAAGTATTAATTTATTTCTCGGGGCAAGGGTCTAGGGTTAATGCCAATCAATAAAAAAATTGAAACAACTTCGTAAATATATCTTAGGTATGGAAATCGAAAGAATCCAATTCGAGCAAGTTTAAAATTTAAATATTGGAATTGATCAAACTTTTTCGATCCAAAGTGTTTCACGAGGGAATCCATCATCTTGTAGGATTCTTTCATAGAAATCGCAAAAAGGGTATGTTGCTGCCATTTTGAAAGGATTAAAAAGCACCGAAGTAATGTCTAAACCCAATGATTTAAAATAAAACAAAGATAAAGGATCCCAGAACAAGGAAACACCTTTTTAATTGTCTTAATAACTGGATCAGACTGAAGAATCCGATTTTAAACGAGACAAACAAAAAAGGAGGAAAGACCGCTCAATAAATGAAATTGCCGAAAGATTTTCCTTTGAACTGTTTGAAAGTTATCCAACTTGAGTTATGAGAGTACGAATGGTTTCTTTTTCATTTTTAGGAAGAACGAAGAAAAAAAGACTTAGATCTTTAATTGCTTTGATCATTTTATGGATCCAGTTGTCATTTCTTAGATAGAATTCCATACAGAGACAAAACTTCGAATCAATCATTTTTCTCGAGCCGTACGAGGAGAAAGCTTCCTATACGTTTCTAGGGGGGGTGTTGTTCATCTACATCTATCCCAATGAGCCGTCTATCGAATCGTTGCAATTGATGTTCGATCCCGAAGAGAAGGAAAAGATCTTCAGAAAGTGGGTTTTTATGATCCGATAAAGAATCAAACTTATTTAAATGTTCCTGCTATTTTATATTTCCTTGAAAAAGGGGCTCAACCTACAGAAACTGTTCAGGATATTTTAAAGAAGGCAGAGGTTTTTAAGGAACTTCGTCTTAATCAACCGAAATTCAATTAAGGAAATAAATTAAGGAAATACAAAAAAGGGGGTAGTGATTTGTATATAACTTTGTATGACTTTTCTCTTCTATTTTTTTGTATTTCCTCCCTTTCCTTTTCGATTTGTATTTATTTATCATTGCTTCCAGTGAATTCCGTGTTCTATAACGACAAAACCTCTTATTTTATTGATCTTCGAAATAGAAAATTCGGGCATTTCGGAACGAAATCAAGTTTGCTTATCTCACTTAACTTGATTGAATCCATTATGAATTCAATAAATCTAAGTAAATTAAAGTAAATTGTAGTTTTGTTTTCCACTTATTTTTTATTTATTCTCCCATATATACTTTTTTGTATCTATTTTATTTGGATTAGATTTGTAGTTCCAATCCAACACAAGCCCTTTTTTTACTATTTTTTATTGTTTTCAATTGAAATTTCTTTTGTTTTTTTTTTTTGCAATATTCAATATTTATATTGACAACAGTGTATCGAACAAATATAATTCATTGTGATAAATGAAGTGGATCTATTTCGTTTTATTTTATGTTTTAAATGAATTAGAAAGTGTGAACGTATTTTTTTAGATTTCTTCTTTCAATGGTTTTTGGTTGTCTAATCTAGTTATTTCTTTTTCTTCGGATTGGATCTACAGAATTTTTTCGATATTTTCTTCGGGTTGCTAACTCAACGGTAGAGTACTCGGCTTTTAAGTGCGGCTAGTGTCTTTTACACATATGGATGAAGTGAGGGATTCGTCCATACTCTCGGTAAAGTTTGGAAGACCGCGACTGATCCTGAAAGGGAATGAATGGTAAAAATAGCATGTCGTATCAACGGAAAGTTCTGAAAATATTTCATTGTTCCTAGATGGGTATAAAACTGTGTTAGAATTCTTGGAACGGAACAAAATAAAGTTGGGTCGAATGAATAAATGGATAAGGCTGCGGCTTCAATTAAATTATAGGGAAAGAAAAAGCAACGAGCTTTTGTTCTTAATTTGAATGATTCCCGATCTAATTAGACGTTAAAAATTTATTAGTGCCTGATGCGGGAAGGGTTTCTTGTCCCATGAGTGGGTTCTCTATTTTTTTAATGAATCCTAACTATTACCATTTTCGATTATGGAGATGTGTGTAGAAGAAACAGTATATTGATAAAGAAAGTTTTTTCCGAAGTCAAAAGAGCGATTAGGTTGAAAAAATAAAGGATTTCTAAACATCTTATTATCCTATAACACTATAACATAGACCAATTAAATGAAACGAAAAAAAAAAAAAAGAGATGATAGAGAATCCGTTGAGAAGTTTACCTGTATCCAAGGTATCTATTCTTACTACAATACTTTGTTTTAACTGTATCGCACTATGTATCATTTGATAACCCTCAAAATCTTCCATCTTTGGTTCAAATCGAATTTCAAATGGAAGAAATCCACAGATATTTACAGCCAGATAGCTCGCAACAACACAACTTCCTATATCCACTTATCTTTCAGGAGTATATTTATGCACTTGCTCAGGATCATGGTTTAAATAGAAATAGGTCGATTTTGTTGGAAAATTCAGGTTATAACAATAAATTTAGTTTCCTAATTGTGAAACGTTTAATTACTCGAATGTATCAACAGAATCATTTTCTTATTTCTACTAATGATTCTAACAAAAATCCGTTTTTGGGGTGCAACAAGAGTTTGTATTCTCAAATGATATCAGAGGGATTTGCATGTATTGTGGAAATTCCGTTTTCTCTACGATTAATATCTTCTTTATCTTCTTTCGAAGGCAAAAAGATTTTCAAATCTCATAATTTACGATCAATTCATTCAACATTTCCTTTTTTAGAGGACAATTTTTCACATCTAAATTATGTATTAGATATACTAATACCTTACCCCGTTCATCTGGAAATCTTGGTTCAAACTATTCGCTATTGGGTAAAAGATGCCTCTTCTTTACATTTATTACGATTCTTTCTCCACGAATATTGTAATTTGAATAGTCTTATTACTTCAAAGAAGCCCGGTTACTCCTTTTCAAAAAAAAATAAAAGATTCTTCTTCTTCTTATATAATTCTTATGTATATGAATGTGAATCCACTTTCATCTTTCTACGGAACCAATCTTCTCATTTACGATCAACATCTTTTGGAGCCCTTCTTGAACGAATATATTTCTATGGAAAAATAGAACATTTTGTAGAAGTCTTTGCTAAGGATTTTCAGGTTACCCTATGG